TTACAACTATCTGCGTTCCCAATGTGCCTATGATGTAGCACCGGGCGGGCTGTTAGCTAGTATATATCATCTTACGAGAATAGAATATGGTATTTTAGATCAACCTGAAGAAGTATGTATAAAAGTATTTGCTCCGAGGAAGAATCCTAGAATTCCATCTGTTTTCTGGGTTTGGAAAAGTGCGGATTTTCAAGAAAGAGAATCTTATGATATGTTGGGCATCTCTTATGATAATCATCCGCGTCTGAAACGTATCTTAATGCCGGAAAGTTGGATAGGGTGGCCTTTACGTAAAGATTATATTGCTCCCAATTTTTATGAAATACAAGATGCTCATTGAATAATAAGAAACTTATTTTAGTGTTACAATTTCAGATATTCAAGGAATATTTGCTCGTTCTCTTATAGCATTTAGCATTTAGATCCAGAGAGTCATTGAAGTCTCATTCATATTATATAGACTAAAAAAAAAGACAATACAATTAGAGATTCTCCAATTTTGAAGATATTTATTTCGGGCGAGCCGAGCTAATAGGGCGAACTAAGCGAATTCTGCATCATGAACTTTGTACTGCGCACATCCCTTAGATGAGCTATATAAAGTCAATAAAGAAATATAATATGAATATGAAAGAAAAAACAAAGAAATAAGAAATAAAAGGGGATCAGATTCTATTTGTACTGTATACGAGATGAATCTTGTATATTCCCACCCTTCTCTATTTCTTTAGAAGTCTTTTACGCTATATTCCCACCCTTCTCTATTTCTTTAGAAGTCTTTTACGCAATTAATTTACTCTTTTAAATTTATATCAAGTATTCATTTTTTAACCGAGAGTACACGCATTCTGGACAAAAAAAAAAAAAAAAAGAGGAAAGATAAAAGTATAGTCGAATTCTTTTTTTTTTTTTACATACCCTTAATACTTTATATTTATATTAATATACTTTTTTTTTATACCTTTTACTCATCTAAAAATCAAAAAAAGGCTATATCTCCAGACACCGAGATAAGTATGTATCATGGTCTATATTAATAACTATATTATTAATCTGTATGTCGATCTATACCATCTATATCAATTAATTTAATTAAGTTGTAGAATAGATACTTCTAAACAAATTTATCATGTGTCAGGAACCAGATTTGAACTGGTGACACGAGGATTTTCAGTCCTCTGCTCTACCTGCTGAGCTATCCCGACCATTTCCGACGCGCCTTCTTTCTAATTTTAGTAAATGACTTGAGTCTATGTCAATAAAAAAAAAAAGACAAAAAGATATTCTAAAGCTATTCTAAAGTCTTATCATTGTTAATCATTCCAATTTTCAAAAGGGATTCCTTGTTTTACTCAAAGAAGTTCGTTTGGATGTCTATCCTATCTATCACAAAACTTGTGAAAAGAAATGAAAAGAAAAAAAAAAATGCAGCTCAGATACATTTGTGAAAAACTGCAGCTCAGATACATTTGTGAAAAACTCGAATAAATGAGAAAGATAACGAATTTTGAATCGTTAACGAAAAGAGAGAATAAGATAAACAATTAGGGAGTCCAGTGGGCCCCTTTTTGGGGATAGAGGGACTTGAACCCTCACGATTTATAAAGTCGACGGATTTTCCTTTTACTATAAATTTCTTTGTTGTCGATATTGACATGTAGAATGGGACTCTATCTTTACTCTCGTCCAATTAATCAGCAGATTCTGGGGTGAATGATCTGATCAATGAATATTCGATTCTTTCGTCAACTTGGAATCGATTCAAATCAAAGCAATGCTTTTTTTTTTTCTTATTTGATATTTGAATTATTAATTATTTCATTTTTCAATTAATTATTTCATTTTTCATATAAATAGAATAAGATTTGGGTCGGTTGTCATTAATCATTTGAGATAGTATTTCAGTACGTATGCCTATGTATTATGTATATAGGGTTATACTTTACTTTAACTTTCTTTTTTTCTGGAATTTTAACTTTAGCAGAAGGATTCCCTTACTTGTACTTGACTAATGCAACGCAGTCAACTCTATTTGTTAGAACAACTTCCATTGAGTCTCTGCACCTATCCTTTTGTATTCTTATTCTGTCTTTATGAACCTTTGTTTGTTTTCGAAAAATAGGATTTGGCTCAGGATTGCCCCTTTTTTTTCCGGGGTTTCTCTGAATTTGAAAGTTATCACTTAGTAAGTTTCCATACTAAGGCTCAATTCAATTAAGTCCGTAGCGTCTACCAATTTCGCCATATCCCCTCTTTGTTTTGTGTTTTGAGATTCAGATCTTATTATTATGTTATTATGTCATTCCCTTATTTTCTTTCATTTCTATTCTACTGGAACTGTTAAAGTCATTAGATACCGATTCCTATATTCCTAGAATAGTGTTTCCTCTTATTTTAATATTTTATTTGATTTCTTGTCTAGCCTCTTTCATATCTAGTTTGGACCCCAAATTTGGTCTAATCAGAAATCATTCTATCATTTCTGTATCCGCAATTCAATAATTCAATATAGATACATATATACCACATTTATTCTATATGTTTTTCTTCGAATCATTTTTCTTATGCAATTTTGAATACTTGCAATTTTGAATACTCGAACGGTCAATTCTTTTCTTTTTTTTTATATAGTCAGTTCATTTTTCTATATTCATTTAATTTAATTATTAATTACTACGAATGAAAAGTGAATAGCTAAGGTTCCAGTAGTTTACTAAATTCCTGTGCATGTACAATTTCTGTTATGTGAGCCCGCTTAGCTCAGAGGTTAGAGCATCGCATTTGTAATGCGATGGTCATCGGTTCGATTCCGATAGCTGGCTTTTTTTTTTCTATTTTTTTTTTATTCTATATACATTCTTTGTGTATATACAATAAGGTCCGGATATTGATAGAATCCATCTCATTTGTAGTATATCAGTATTTTTTGTAGTATAATACTACAGTAGATTTTGCCTCATTTATCATATTTATCCTTTAGTTCAGTTTTAATTTAGGTTTATGAAATTTCAATAAAATAAAGAAAATAAGGAGTCTTTATGTCACGTTACCGAGGGCCTCGTTTCAAAAAAATACGCCGTCTGGGGGCTTTACCGGGACTAACTAGTAAAAGGCCTAGAGCCGGGAGCGATCTTAGAAATCAATCGCGCGCCGGTAAAAAATCTCAATATCGTATTCGTTTAGAAGAAAAACAAAAATTGCGTTTTCATTATGGTCTTACAGAACGACAATTGCTTAAATACGTTCGTATCGCCGCAAAAGCCAAAGGGTCAACAGGTCAGGTTTTACTACAATTACTTGAAATGCGTTTGGATAACATCCTTTTTCGATTAGGTATGGCGTCAACTATTCCTCGAGCCCGCCAATTAGTTAACCATAGACATATTTTAGTTAATGGTCGTATAGTAGATATACCAAGTTATCGCTGCAAACCCCGAGATATTATTACAGCGAAAGATGAACAAAAATCTAGAGTTATGATTCAAAATTCTCTTGATTCATTCCCCCAGGAGGAATTGCCAAAACATTTGACTCTGCACCCATTCCAATATAAAGGATTGGTCAATCACATAATAGATAGTAAATGGATTGGCTTGAAAATAAATGAATTGCTAGTTGTAGAATATTATTCTCGTCAGACTTAAACCTAACTAAAATAACAAGAGTTCGAACAATTTTGTCCCCTGTCACCTAAGTAAAGAGACAAAAGGTATGGGTTTTTTTTTATCCCATTGATATATCCTAGAATGATAGGGGCATTTTCATTCCTTGTCCACTCGTATTTTCGGTTCCACAGAAATTAGGAATAGAGAATCCATATCAAAGAAAGATAGAACTCTTGGAATAAGGGTATCCATTGTTAGGTGATTTGATATATTGCGGTCAATAGCATTTCAGTAACATTGATAAATTAGGTGAAGGTGCGGAAAGAGAGGGATTCGAACCCTCGGTAAACAAAAGCCTACATAGCAGTTCCAATGCTACGCCTTCAACCACTCGGCCATCTCTCCTACATAATGATTAGGATAATGATTATGGCCTCGAAAGCGAGTGAATCGCGAGTCAATCCCGATTTGAGAATGAAGATAACTGTCAATGCAACTATTGATGTAATTATTCCAACTGTATTTAGTATGATATAGAATTTAGTATCATATATATTAGATTAGATGTTGGATAGGTACGGTACATACAATTAATTCTAACTATAAACTATAAAAAATAGAAAACTTTTAATCATTTAATCAAAGAAAGACTTTTCCTTCGGGGCTTGGGGATAAAGAAATTTTTTTTTTTTTTTGTGAAAAACTTTTTCTTAAAAACAATAAACAATAAAGATATATATCTATTTATGTTTGCTGTTTGCGAAGATGACGTTCCCGTCTTTTTCTGATATCTATACCGGCTAAAATAACGGGATTGGAACGACTCGAACACGCGGTCTATCTTTTTTTATGAGTTAAGTCTGTTTTTATGTTATTTCGTACTGTATAATTACTTTTTTTGTAGGATCGTTTTCTAACGAGAGGTAATTAAAAGAAATTTTTAAATGGATTGCTACCTATGCCTAGATCCCGGATAACTGGAAATTTGATTGATAAGACCTTTACAATTGTAGCCAATATCTTATTACGAATAATTCCGACAACTTCAGGAGAAAAAGAGGCATTTACTTATTACAGAGATGGTGTGATTTGATTTCTTTTATTTACCGCGTCGAGTCTTAGGAGAAAGACACATTAGCCGGGATAGAAAGATTTGAAAAAAAACTCTACGTTTATTGAAGGTGAAGTTTCTAAAAAAACATTCCTTCTGTCGTGTATCCTCGATTAATGCAGCCTCAGATGTTTCAATTGTCGATTCTAGCATTGAGCGAAAAGGTTACACCTATGGCTATGGGTTATGTATTGCAGGTTAATACTGCTCCACTAGTACCACTAGGCGGCATAGAGGAAGAAGCACTACGTTTAGGAATCAACAACACGAAAACTTTGCTATAAATTTGCCCTTTTCCTTATTGGGATCGGGACTAAGAAGAATGGTTGGGACAACAAATATCCATCTCATTCGTGCTTTGGATACCCATATAACCATCGAAGACTGTTGAAGTGACTAATTCCTAGAAATTAAGGGATGTTGAGGACAAAGAAATTGTTGGAGTTAACGTAACATTTTTATATTTTTATCTAGTACCAACATCTTGGATGTTAAGAAACGATCTTTTGCAGGAAGGTTGGCTAGAGATTTCTTGTAAAAACACTAGCCCCGCTCAGTTCATAATGAGAATATTTCACTCCTTTTTGATTCTATGTATTAGGCTTATTATGCACATAAGGGAGGAGCCGTATGAGATGAAAACCTCACGTACGGTTCTGGAACGGAGATTCTTTGAATCGAATAACGACCGTAACGGATGTCTGCTCAATCCGAAGGAAATTATGCAGAAGCTTTACAGAATTATTATGAAGCTATGCGACTAGAAATCGATCCCTATGATAGAAGTTATATACTCTATAATATAGGCCTTATTCACACAAGTAATGGAGAACACACAAAAGCTTTGGAATATTATTTTCGGGCATTAGAACGAAACCCTTTCTTACCACAAGCTTTTAATAATATGGCCGTAATCTGTCATTACGTGCGACTATCTACACTATAGAAAGAAAAAGGAAAGAAAGAGCAAAATCTACACTATAGAAAGAAAAAGGAAAGAAAGAGCAAAATCTACTAGTAAAAAAAATAGGCTTTCTACATATGGCATCGTCCAAAACAACGATTTTTATCAGCTGTAGCAAAGAAATAAACTTCATAGAAATCGAAATATGAAAAAAGAAATATGCCTAGATACTTTATTCTATGGATAAAGGATCTAATTGATAGAGGAAGCACCGTAAAGATCAATTAGCGAAGTTTTTGCCGATACAATAAGAACTGCTTACTTAATGTCATAATATGAGACAAAAGCTAGGAATCCACTTATGTAATGGAGTCGACCCCCTAAAGTATTGAGCAGCGGTGTAGCATCAGATCCCAAAGATAGTAAGCCTTTTCTTTCTTATGAGAGAAGGTCTTTTTCAAAGATTCTATATAAATAGAAATTTCTATAAATAGAAATTTCTATATGAAACCGAGATAGTTACCTTGCAGAAAATTGTGTAGAACACCTACGCTTTATTCTTTTGAAGGTGGGAGAAAAGATAAAACAAAACGGATTATTATTATTAATTATTATTATTAATTAATATTATTAATAAAATCAATTAATTAATTAACCTCTTTTGATTAACTCGAAAAAAATGGGACATCAAAAGAATTGACTATCGAGCCGTATGAGTTAGGAAACTCTCAAGTACGGTTCTAAGGGAAGGAATTTACTCGCCTATTCCGACCGAGGAGAACAGGCCATTCGGCAGGGAGATTCTGAAATTGCGGAGGCTTGGTTTAATCAAGCCGCGGAGTATTGGAAACAAGCTATAGCGCTTACTCCTGGAAATTATATTGAAGCGCAGAATTGGTTGAAGATCACAAGGCGTTTCGAATAAAATATTCGAATAAGATAAGAGCATGCTCTTTTCTTTTATTATTTCGTATTTAGTATTTGTTATGTTTATTCTTTCTTATAATTATATTAATTTTATAATTATATTAATTTGTTATAACTAATTATTTGTTGTCTCCATCAGTCAAATAAAAGGATCATTTCTGTGGGAAGACACAATCGAAGAATTTCATGAATTTCATTATACCCCTTCCCTTCTAAGATCCTTACTTTTTATTTTTATCTGGTATTTCATAGGAATAGAATAAATGATACACAGATACAGACAGTAGAAAATATTTCTATTAGATTTTTTATTTTATATTTTATTTTCTATATATTTTCTAGATTTTATATTTTATATTTTATTTTCTCTTATTCTTATATTAAAATATTAAAATATATTTTAAATATATTAAAAGGAATAAAAGATACCTTTGAATACCTTAATGTTGCACAAAAAAATTGTTTTTGCATCAATTCAAAGCCCAGAAAGGTCCGTTGAGCGCCTCGTGGCTATGTCATAATAGATCCGAACACTTGCCCTGGATCGACTTCCAGATCATAATTGCTCTAGTGAATAACTAACGAAACTAGATAGATAGAAAAAAACGAATTAGAAAAATCTCTCATAGGTTCACTAATTACTTGACTGTTGGCGGGTCTCTTTGTATGTGTTGTCCGGAAAGAGGAGGACTCAATGATTATTCGTTCGCCGGAACCAGAAGTAAAAATTTTGGTAGATAGGGATCCCATCAAAACTTCTTTCGAGGAATGGGCCAGACCCGGTCATTTCTCAAGAACAATAGCTAAAGGACCTGATACTACCACTTGGATCTGGAACCTACATGCTGATGCTCACGATTTCGATAGCCATACTAGTGATTTGGAAGAGATCTCCCGAAAAGTCTTTAGTGCTCATTTCGGCCAACTCTCCATCATCTTTCTTTGGCTGAGTG